ATAAGTTATTGGGTGTTCTTTTAATGGTTTCAGTACCAACGGGATTATTGACAGTACCTTTTTTGGAGAATGTCAATAAATTCCAAAATCCATTTCGTCGTCCAGTAGCTACAACAGTCTTTTTTATCGGTACCGTAGTAGCTCTTTGGTTAGGTATTGGAGCAACATTACCTATTGATAAATCCCTAACTTTAGGTCTTTTTCAAATTGATTCAACTGTTAAATACCATGATGTAGGTATCTAGGGAAGATTTACTTTGAAGTGATTATTCCCTAGAGACATTTATTTTATTATGATCCATTCCGGGAAAATACGGATCGTGCCAAAGATTAAAAACTAATTTGATTCTTTTTTCTTTCTAATTTTTTTTCTTTTTCTATTATAAAAAGAAGATGAAATAATTACAATGGATTTAAAATGAAAACTTATTCTTAGATAAATCAATTGCGAAATACTTCTGTAGAGTGTCCAATATCTGTTTTACATCTTCTATTCGAAAAAATTCAATTCTCATAAGATCTTCTTGACTGTTATTCAAAAGGTCCGATAATGTATGTATATTGGACCCTTTGAGACAGTTATAGGTCCTGGAAGGCAATTCTGATTGGTCAATAAAAATACATTTCAATGGAATTCCTTTTTTGTTTTTCTTTAGATTAGTTAATCTATCTTGAAAGGTAAAAAGGGGTAGAGGAAACCTGTTTTTATTTTCTTCGAAATTAATGTCCTCTTCCTCCGCATGTAGAAAAGGAATAAATAAATCAATCAAATTACGAGAAGCTTCATAAAGTGCTTCCTTAGGAGTTAAACTTCCATTCGTCCATATTTCTAGAAAAAGTATCTCTTGTTTTTCATTCCCATTCCCATAAGAATGAATACTATGATTCGCATTTCGAACAGGCATGGATACAGCATCTATAGGATAACTTCCATCTTGAGAGTTATTTGCGGATTTCATACGATATCCGCGATCTCTCTTGATTTGTAATTCAATACACAAATCAATTGGTTCCGTCAGGTTAGCTATATGTTGTGTCGTGTCAACTATTTCCACGTAAGGTGGTGAGATGATATCTTGAGCGGTTACGTATCTAGGCCCCCTGACGCAGATGGATGCGTCTATAACTCCATACAGATTACTTCTCAATATAATTTCTTTCAAATTTAGTAAAATTTCATGTACTGATTCTTCAATACCTACTATCGTAGAATATTCATGTGCTACTTTCTCAGATTTTGCACGTGTGATACATGTTCCTTCTATTTCTCCAAGTAAAGCCCTTCGCATGGCAATACCTATGGTATCGGCTTGACCTTTCATAAGCGGGGACAGAACGAAACGACCATAATAAAGACGCTTACTGTCTACTCTTGATTCAACACATTTCCACCGTAGTGTTCGAGTGGATCCTACTACTTCCTCTCGAACCATACTATAATAAGTATTATTATAATATTTGATCAGATCATTGAATCATTTATTTCTCTTGAAATCTGTTTAATTCTTATTTCTACACACGTCTTTTTTTAGGAGGTCGACACCCATTATGTGGCATAGGTGTTACATCACGTACTAAACTTAATAGTATACCACTTCTACGAATGGCTCGTAATGCTGCATCTCTTCCGAGACCAGGGCCTTTTATCATAACTTCTGCCCGTTGCAGACCCTGATCAACTACTGTACGAATAGCATTTACCGCTGCGGCTTGAGCAGCATAGGGTGTACCTCTTCTTGTGCCTTTGAATCCAGAAGTACCCGCGGAGGCCCAAGAAACCACCCGACCTCGTACATCTGTAACAGTTACAATGGTATTGTTGAAACTCGCTTGAACATGAATAACTCCTTTTGGTATTCTACGTCCATTCTTACGTGAACCAATACGTCCATTCCTACGTGAACCAATTCTTGGTATAGCTTTTGTCATATTTTATTGTCTCATAAATATGAGTCAGAAATATACAGAAAGAAAAGATACGGAGATATCCATTTCATGTTAAAACAGATCTTTTATTCTTACATGGGTCCTCCCCTTTAGAAAAGAAAGTTCTTTTTTAGAAAGATTACCCTTGTCTCTGTTTATGTCTCGGATTGGAACAAATCACTATAATTCGTCCGCGCCTACGGATCAGGCGACATTTTTCACAAATTTTACGAACAGAAGTCCTTATTTTCATATTTCTTATTCCTTACCTTAATTCTGAATCTACTCTTTTGAAGAAAATAAGTTTCTTGAATATTTTTTTTTAACTTCGAATTGTGTCCCCATGAAAGGAATGTTTAAAAAAATCACCTAATCGTTCGAATCTTTGTTGCGAAGTCGATAAATTATACGTCCTCTGGTTGAATCATAACGACTTACTTCAATTTTTACTCTATCTCCTGGTAGTATCCGTATAAAACTGCGCCGGATCCTCCCTGAAGCATAACCTAGAATTAGATCTTCATTATCTAAGCGGACCCGGAACATACCGTTGGGAAGTGATTCAGTAATTAAACCTTCATGAATCAATTTTTGTTCTTTCATTCCAGGTAACCCCCTTGAAGTATCAACTAATGAAGGAAGAGGTATATAACTCACTTTTCCTCTCTATTTCATAAATAGGAAGTTAGAGATAAAATTAGGATACCAGAGGAGGAGAATCACCATATATAACACAAAATTTCTCCTCCAATTCTTTCTAGTCGAGCTTCTCGATCTGTCATTATACCTCGAGAAGTAGAAAGAATTACAATTCCCATTCCACCTAAAATCTTAGGAATTCGTTGATAGTTGGAATAAATTCGTAAACCGGGTCGGCTGATACACTTTAAAACGGTTCTATATATTCCTTTCCTAGTCTTTCTATGTCGCAGGGTTGAAACCAAGAAATATTTGTTATTTTCCTGATGTTTTCGAACATTTTCAATAAAACCTTCTCGTAGAAGTATTTTAACAATGTTTTCGGTGATATTAGTAGATGCTATTCGAACCGTTCCTTTTTTATTCATGTCAGCATTTCTTATAGAAGTTATTATATCGGCAATATTGTCCCTACCCATAACGAACTATTATTTTTTGTGCCTCCTAATTTTGATATAATCAACATGTTTCCTTTTTTATTTTTTCTTTGTTTTTTTTTTTTTTGAATTATTAAATTTGAAAAATAAAAAGTATATGCGTGAGACACAATCTATTAATTTGATCTATTTCAGATAGCCTACTATATCATAGTGTCATCTACTAGTATTTATAATACCTCGGGAGCTAATGAAACTATTTTAGTAAAATTCAACTGTCTCAATTCCCGAGCGATCGCACCAAAAACTCGAGTTCCTTTTGGATTTCCTTCTTGATCAATGACGACCGCTGCATTGTCATCATATCGTATTATCATACCGTTGTCACGTTTGAGTTCTTTATATGTACGTACAATTACAGCTCTAATGACTTCTGATCTTTCTAGAGGCATATTTGGCACTGCTTCTTTGATTACAGCAACAATAACGTCACCAATATGAGCATATCGGTGATTACCAGCTCCTATGATTCGAATACACATCAATTCTCGAGCTCCGCTGTTATCCGCTACATTCAAAAGGGTCTGAGGTTGAATCATATATTTTTTATTTGAATCTGTTATTTCAATGCAAAGGATGAAGGAAAAAAAGAAATATTGTCCGTCCAGAAAAAAAGAAACCTGCAGTTGTTTTTTCATCCTCAATATCCCTTTTGTTTAGTTTTACATCCCTATCGTGAAATAACAAATTGAGTTCGTATAGGCATTTTGCACGCAGCTATTGAAATAGCTGCTCTGGCTATAGTTTCTGATACTCCGCCCATTTCATAAAGTATTCGACCCGGTTTAACAACAGATACCCAATATTCGGGGGATCCCTTTCCCGAACCCATACGTGTTTCCGTAGGTCTTACTGTAACAGGTTTGTCGGGAAATATACGTACCCATATTTTTCCACCACGACGCGCATATCGTGTCATTGCTCTCCGCCCCGCTTCTATCTGTCTAGCTGTGATCCAAGCGGGTTCAAGCGCCCGAAGAGCGTATCCGCCGAAACAAATATGATTGCCTCGACAAGATATTCCCTTCATTCTTCCTCTATGTTGTTTACGAAATCTGGTTCTTTTGGGGTTATAGTTGATGGTTGTTTCTTAATTCCATCTCTATTGCAGAACCGGACATGAGAGTTTCTTCTCATCCAGCTCCTCGCGAATGAAACGATTCAATAATATTACAGATACACATGTATAATTATAATAATTATATTTATAATAATAAATTATTATAATAAATAAAATAAAAAAATAATAAATAATAATAATAAAATAATATAATTATTATAAGATAAGTAATAATAAATAAAATATAAGTAATAATATAAGTAATTAAATTATAAGTAATGAATGGCATTTATTGATATTTATTTATTGATATTTAATTTGTTACATATTTAATTATTTAATTTGTTACAAAGGAAGATGTATATACAAAATATACAGCTGGACGTGTATATTATTAGATATAGAAAATAGAAAATATGCTTCTTTTTTTAGAATATAACGTAGAATATAATGAATCTTTATTTTTACCTTACCTCTATCGAATCGTGCCAAAAATGGTAATCCAATAAATAAAGGTTTCGCGGGCGAATATTGACTCTTTCATTCGTAGGGTCAGTCAATTCATGACACCTCTCAGAATAAATCAATTTTTTCTTGGTTCGTTCCGCCATCCCACCCAATGAATTATATTATTAGGATTCGTTTTCAATAGAATCCTATGCAGTCACAGGTTTCGTCGTTCCCATAGCTTCTCCATTAATGGTTAGGCCTGAACTCTGCAATGTTATTTATATATTTATATCAGTATTGATTATATCAGTATTAATGCTTTATCACACTGCCTTTTATTTTATGAGTTGATTCATAGACCATACATATTGGAATCATATATCATTGATATTTTTGTTCTCTCTTTCTATCATCCTTCCATTTATCCA